TATTTTCCAATTATTTCTTCAATTAAAAGAAAGAGAATAAATTCTCTTATCTCATTCGGAAGGATTTTATCTCATAATTATCCATGACTGTTTATGTCTGTAGCATGACCACTTGATGAAATGTGGAGGGAAGTGGGGTAAATGGCCGATACTACTGGAAGGATTCCTCTTTGGCTGATCGGTACTGTAGCTGGTATTCTTATAATCGGTTTACTAGGCGTTTTCTTTTATGGTTCATATTCCGGATTAGGTTCATCCCTATAGTAATCATATGAACTGGGTTGTAGACATAGACGCGTAAGAACTCAATGGGACTTTGCCTCCCTTGTTTAGGGAGGCAAAGTCCCATTGAGTTCTTACGCGTCTAACGCGAGTTTTTCGATTCCATAAAAATAGAAAATAATCTTTGATGAACAGGATCAAAATTTCTTGTTATTTAAGAACAACACAAGACAGAAGGGAAATCCCTTTTATTGTGTCAACCAACGATTAATAAGACAAGTAATTTATTTATCATAATTCAAAATTTCGTATTTTATTTGACTATGACTATTTTTACCATACAAAATTGCATCAATCAACAAGAATTTGGTTCTTTTTATCAACTTACTATTGGTAAACCTATGGATCTAGAAATTCATTTCGGACAATTGAACCTTTTCAAACTGTTTCTTTTTAAGAACCAAAAAAATTTGTGCCAGAATAACAGATGCAAAGAAGAAAAAAAGACCTTGGACGCGTGATGGATCTTGAAGTACTATTTCTGCATCTCCCTGACCAAACCCACCCACGTTGGGATTACTCGTTAATGGTTGATCCAGCTTGATGGATTCACCTTCTGAAACAAGAAGTTCCGGTCCTGGAGGTATAATATCAAGGGATTGGTGTCCATCCGACGCATCCACTATGGTTATTTCAAAACCGCCCTTTTCTTTACGTACTATTTTGCTGACAATACCTGCCGCTGTAGCATTATAGACTGTATTGTTACTCTTCCTCCCATCGGGATAAATCTGACCCCTTCCCCTGTTCCCACCAACGTATATAGGATATTTTAAAAAGTAAATATCTTTCTTAGTAGCAGGGTCCGGGGAAAGAATAGGAAAGGTGATTTCACTATATTTCTGACCAGGAACAGGACCTATCACAAGAATATTTGTTTTAGTCGGACGATAACTCTGAAAAGACAGATTTCCCATCTTTTCTTTCATTTCGGGAGAAATACGATCGGGAGGGGCTAGTTCGAATCCCTCAGGTAAAATAAGAACCGCCCCCACATTCAAAGACCCCTTTTTACCATTTGAAAGAACTTGTTTCAGTTGCATATCATAAGGGATTCTAACAACTGCTTCAAATACAGTATCAGGAAGTACCGCTTGTGGAACCTCAATATCCACGGGTTTATTAGCTAAATGGCAATTGGCACATACAATACGCCCAGTTGCTTCTCGTGGATTTTCATAACTCTGTTGTGCAAAAATAGGATATGCGTGTGAAATAGATGTCCAAGTTATTACATATATCAACATCATGATCGATACAGAAATGGATCGAGTCATCTGCTCCTTTACCCAAGAAAAGATATTTCTATTTTGCATAGTCCAATCATTCATCCCCGAGAATTTCTACAATAAATTTGGTAGGTTGCTAGTATAGTTTCCTATCCACGATTCTGCTATTTTACTGGAAGAAGTTCACTGGAATACAGTAAAAATCCCCAGGATGAGTAGAAACATAAAGAGTGAGTAAGATTTTTACTAATTTGTTTATGTCCGAAGTAAGAAACATTCGAATTGGATTCATATCAGTGGATCTCTCTTTAGTCATTCATTGAGTGATAAATCACTACAAGTGAGGGAGATAGACGATTTAAATAACGAAAGATCCAATATTTAAAAATGGTATCTAGAATGACTGGAAAAGTGGAAACAAGACCAGATATAATTTGATCATTATGATAAAATCCAAAATCCTTGTAGACAAAACCAATCATTAGTTCCCAACCATGGGGCGAGTGGAATCCAATACATAAATCAGTTAACAAAAGAATAGAAAAAGCTTTTATTGTGTCGCTTAAATTATAGAGAAATTCCCGAACCCAAGAATTTAGAACGATAAGTTCTTCATTACCCAGAATAGAATAACCACTTAGAATAGCAAAACTTATTATATTTGTCGAGAAGTGCAAAATAGTATGGATATGACCCTCATTGTGCATCTTGACCAATTGGATCGTTTCTTTGTGGATTCCTATACGAAGCTTTTGTATATGTGTCTCCGGGTACTCCTTTATCATTTCGTTCAAAAGAAATAGTTCTTCCAATTCGATGAATTTTTCTAGAACGCTCTTTTCTTGCATATCATTCAAAAAAGCTTCGGATTGGCTAGTATTCCACCAATTAATAACCCAGGATTCTAGACTTTTTTTAAATGAGAAAGAGATCCACCAAGGCAAAAATACTATAGATGCAAGATATGGGAGGAGAGTGAATGCTTTCTTTTTTGTCATTTTGAATCTGTGAATTTTTAATGAAACGACTTCATTGCTCAACTCTATCCAATCTGTTATTTTTATGAAATGAAATAACAAGGTGAGTTCTATAACAAGAAGGATTACTGAGTTCCTTCCCCAATGCAGAGAAAACACTCATTCTTCGGTTCATTTCAAAATACTTCAATTGGTACGCGCAAGAAATAGGCCAATTCCGCAGCTTTTTGTTCAATTTCTCGCGGAGTCAAATTCTCATCAGTACGAGTCAGTGGAAGGGCTCCCTGTCCTCTAATTTCCATATAAAGTACGGGACGAGGATAAAGACCCTCTTTAACCGCTATTCTAATCGACTGGATATCTCTCATAAGGAATCGAAGAAAGATGCGCCGATTTCTTCCAGGAAATCCCCAACGAAAAATACACACTACTCCTTCTTTTCTATCGAATTGATCATAACCACTGCCTACATTCCACCAAATTGTACACCACAAATAGGAGCTAATGAAGAGACCTGCGATCCCATAGAAAGACATCACGATCCCTTGTGGAAAAAAATGGATTTGCTGAGACGGAAATATGGATATCAGATTTCGACCAAGATAACTAGAAGTTCCCACCAATAGGAATCCTAGTGAACCTAAAAAAAGGATACAGGCCCAGAAGAAATTACTTGTTTTTCGAGACCCCGTTATAAGTTCTATCCATATACGTTCTGATCGCCAGTTCATACTAGATCCAGTTGCATTTTATTGGAAATAACCCCAAAAATTTTGACTTTATGTTTTTGTTCCCGAAGTAACTCTCATCAACTAGCACTATTATGATATGAATCATTTGGAATAATTCAAAGAATCAGTTTGGTAAAAAAGTACAGTATCTCCGCCATAGGATCCCACTATGGATATATACATATAGATATACTGACTTCTGATTTCAGACATCTGCTGATCCTTTTTAAAATAGCTATAATGCTTTTATCCACATATAATGTTTCCGGGCGCATAACAGCGCTTTCACAGGTGTTCGGAAGAAGCCATATCTTGGACTATATTCCAATAAATAGATAACTCTATTAGGATCCAAGTAAAATTCTTGAAATAAATTGATGCGATTGGGTCCCGCCGGATCTAGACAATCTTGTTTTTTTGAACATGAATAGATAAAGAAGCCATTGCAATTGCCGGAAATACTAGGCCTACTAAAGGCACAAAAAAAGAGGGAAAGTTGAAAATTGTCATAGACTATATACCTCGATTTAATATTTGTACCTGTTTTAAAGATATCTTATGATAAGTATATCGATTATAAGTATATAATAATAGGTACAATAAATATAGAACTATAATAAACTATATAAGTGTACCCCCCTTCACCATTCTATTTAGTATTATTGTTCTTTTGTCCTTATCTTCTGATAAAGAACGAAAGAGTTTCTTATAAATTCGCAAAGGATTTTCTTCTATTTTATTCTAACGAACCCGATCCAACAATATACATGGATTCCTTGTAAAAATGAGATTCTCGGGGGAATTTAGCAAAATCCACGATTTCAATTGTATTTTTTATAGATATTGAAATTATTCAATATCTATAAAAAATACGTAAGAATACAAGAGAACATAAATTCTTTTCCAAATTTTGGAGAAGAAAGAGTTAACTCTTTTATCCTGTTGATAGAGTCTTCCTGATCACTAATCAGGAATATAGGTCGAAAGAAAATAGATCTGAAAAAAAAAGGAACAATCTAAAGTGAATTTTGATTCAAGGGAAAGAAATCGTGAAGTTGAAATAACTCACTCAGAACATCTTTTAAAGGATTACGTGGTATGATTGGGTCGAATAAGCCTTTGTCGAATAAATACTCAGCCGTTTGGGAACCTTCAGGTACTGTCTTATTCAATGTTTGTTCAATTACTCTTTTGCCTGCAAATGCAATGTAGGCATCGGGTTCGGCAATAATGATATCTCCTAACATACCAAAACTAGCGGTCACTCCACCGGTTGTAGGAGATGTAAGGATTGATACATAGAATAACTTTTTGTTTGATTGATAATTATATAAAGCGGACGAAATTTTTGCCATTTGCATCAAACTCAAACTTCCTTCTTGCATGCGCGCTCCTCCGGAAGCACACACTATAATAAGGGGTAGAGATCCATTAGTAGCATATTCGATCAAACGGGTTATTTTTTCCCCTACTACGGATCCCATACTTCCCCCCATGAACCGAAAATCCATAATCCCAATTGCTATGGGAATACCATTTAATTGACCTATGCCTGTTTGAACAGCCTCAGTTAACCCCGTCTCTTTTTGATAAGAATCAATACGATCTGTATAGGATTCCTCCTCTGACTGAAATTCAATGGGGTCTACAGAAACCATGTATTCATCCATAGGAGCCCAAGTACCCGGATCAATCGAAAGTTCGATTCTATCTGAACTATCCATTTTCAAATGAACTCCACAGTGTTCACAAATATTTAATTTTGCTCTTAAAAATTTCTT